CACTTTTTTTTTTGATTATAAACGATGGAATCGTCCATTACGATATATAAAAAATGATAATTTAGAAAATGCTTTACGCAATGAAATGTCACAATTTTTTTTTTTTACATGTACAAGTGATGGGAAACAAATAATATCCTTTACATATCCGCCCAGTTTATCAACTTTTTCGGAAATGCTAGAACGAAGAATTTCTTTGTATATAATAGAAAAACTATATGACGAAGATCTTTATAATTCTTGGATTTATGTTAATGAAAAAAAAAAGTGCAATTTGAACAATGAATTGAGAAGCCGAATCCAAATTATAGAAAAAAATGAGAGATCCTATAGTCTGGATATGCTTGAAAAAAAAACCATATTATGTGATGATGAAAAAAAAAAAAAATGCTTGCCAAAAGCTTATGATCCTTTTTTCAACGGACCTTATCGAGGAACGAGAAAAGAATTAGATTCACGTGCAATCATGAATACTTATACAGATACAGAAGATTTAGTAGAATTTTTTTTTATAAATAAGATTCATGATCTACTTCTTAATGATTCCGTAGAACTTCACCGTCAATCATTTTTGAATTCTATAGAAGATGATTCAGAAAGTGAAGAAAAATATTTTCAATTTTTCTTTGATGTAATTACAACACATATAAAAGATCAAAAAAGAATGAAAAAGAAATATATTGGAATTAGAAAAGAAGAAATAAGTAAAAAAGTTTCTCGATGGTCACACAAATTAATCGAGAATTTGGGAGAAGAGGAAGAAGAAAATGAAGAAATTTTGGAGGACGAATATTTTGATATTCATTCAAGAAGAGCCAAACGTATGATAATCTATTACGATAATGATCAGAATACTAATAACAATGAGAAAAAAGATGATCCAATGGAAGAGGAAGAGGTGGCTTTGATACGTTACTCACAACAATCGGATTTTCGTCGCAATCTAATCAAAGGATCTATGCGGGCTCAAAGACGTAAAACAGTTATTTGGAACCTCTTTCAAGTAAATGTACATTCTCCCCTTTTTTTGGATCGTCTAGACAAAACATCTTTTTTTTCGTTTTTTGATATTAACGAAATTAAGAATCTAATTTTTAGGAATTGGATGGGGAGAGAACAAGAATCAGAATTAAAAATTTCCTATTTTGAAAATGAAGATAAGAAAGAAGAAAAAAAATATAAAAATGAACAGATAGAAATAGCAGAAGCTTGGGATACCTTTATATTTACTCAAGTAATAAGAGGTTTGCTGTTAGTAACCCAATCTTTTCTTAGAAAATACATTATATTGCCTTTCTTAATAATAGCTAAAAATATTTTCCGTATTTTATTATTTCAAATTCCCGAGTGGGACGAGGATTTTAAGGAATGGAATAGAGAAATCCATATTAAATGCACCTATAATGGTGTTCAATTATCAGAAACAGAATTTCCCCAAGCTTGGTTAATAGACGGTATTCAGATAAAGATTTTATATCCTTTCTGTCTAAAACCTTGGATAAAATCTAGGACACGATCTCATCATAGAAATATAATTAAAAAAAAAGAAAAAAAAACAAATTTTTGTTTTTTAACAGTCTGGGGAATGGAAGCGGAACTTCCCTTCGGTTCTCCCCGAAAACGACCTTTCTTTTTTAAACCTATTTATAAAGAACTTCAAAAAAGAAAAAAAAAAGGAGTCAGCCAAATAGTTCGAATTATCAACCTAATAATGAAAAAACTGGATAAAGTAAATCCAAATTTATTCTTTGAAGTGAGGAAAGAAAGAGTATATGAACCAAACAAAAAGAAAAAAGATTTAAAAATAAATATTCCCATCGAATCATCCGTTCTAAATCAAACGATAAATTGGTTCAATAATTCACTAATAGAAAGAAGAATGAAAGATCTTTCTGATAAGACAATTCAAATAAGGAATCAAATTGAAGGAACTGCAAAAGACAAGAAAAAAAAAGAAAAAGTTAGAATTTATGATAATAAAAGATCGGGATTACAGAAGCATATTTGGAAAATATTAAAAAGGAAAAATATCCGATTAATGCGTAAATTACACTACTTTATCAAATCATTCATTGAAAAAATATACATAGATATTTTTTTATGTACCATTACCTTTTCTAAGATCAATACACAACTTTTCTTTGAATCAACAAAAAAGATCTTTAAGAAATCCATTTCCAACAATGGAATAAATAAAGAACAAGAAGGAATTGATGAAAGAAATCAAAATAGAATGAATTTTATTTTGACTATAAAAAATTTTTTTTCAAATATTGATAATACTAAGACTAGCAATAAAGATTCCAATACTTATTGGAACTTATCTTCCCTATCCCAAGCATATGTTTTTTACAAAATATCACAAAACCAATTACTTAATAAGTATCAATTGAGACCTATACTTCAATATCAAGGGAACTATCCTTTTTTTAAGGATAATTTAAAAGACTATTGTATGATACATGGAATAGTTAATTATAAATCGAGACATAAGCAAATTAATACGTTTGTAATGAACGAATGGAAAAACTGGTTAAAAAGTTATTATCAATACGATTTATCTCAAAAAAAAAAGTATCAATTAGTACCTAAAAAATGGAGAAATAGAATTGATAAACATCGTATGATTCAAAACAAGGAATCAAACCAATTGGATTTCGATAAAAAATACCGATTCATTTCTTCCATGAAAGAAAATGACTATGCAGAGAATTCATTTATGAATGAAAAAGAGAAATGGAAAAAACATTACAGATATGATATTTTATCATATAAATACATAAGCCTCCCTAATTTATACATTTCTGGATCAACATTAGAAAAAAACGGGGATCAAGAAATTACATATCATTTCAATATATCGAAACCTGAATCATTTTATGTATTGGTAAGTATACCTAGTAATGATTATCTCGAAAAAGGAGTTCTGATTGATAGGAATACTAATTTGGATAGAAAATATTTTGATTGTAGAATTCTTCATCTTTGTTTTCTAAATCATATTGAGAATAATATAGAGATCTGGACCAATGCACATATTGGCATCAAGATTCAGAAAAAGACTAAGAATGTAATTACTAATTTCAACAAAATGGAAAAAAAAGATCTTTTTTTTCCTACAATTCATCAAGAGATCAAAACATGCAATTTCGTTTTTGATTGCATGGGAATGAATAAAAAAAGGTTCTATGATAATGGTATCGCGTCCAATCATGATACTATATCCAATCTAAAAACTTGGTTCTTCCCAGAATTTGTACTACTTTTTGATTTATATAAAATTCAACCTTGGATCATCCCAATAAAATCACTCTTTTTTCATTTTTCTATAAATGACAAAAGTAAAAAAATGAACGTAAAATCATCAAAGAAAAAAAACTATCTTGAATTAGCAAATTACAAGCAGGAAGAAAACCAACAACAGGTCCAAAGAAATCTTGTATTGAATCTACTAAACCAAAAGAATAAAAAAGCTATTGAAGAAGATTACGCAAGCTTAGAAATAAAAAAAGGTATAAAAAAAAAACAATATAAGAGCAAGAATGAAATGGAACTAGATTTCTTTTTGAGAAAATATTTACTTTTTCAACTAAGATGGGCTGATCTTTTGAATAAGAAAATAATGAAAAATATAAGGATATATTGTCTCCTACTTAGACTGATAAATCTAAAGGAAATTGCTATATCTTCGATTCAAAGAGGTGAAATAAATATAGATGAAATGGTGATTCAAAAGGACCTAGTTCTTGCAGAATTGATAAGAAAGGGAATATTTATTATTGAACCAATTTGTCTATCTATAGGAAGGGACGGAAAATCTATTATATATCAAACTATGGATATTTCATCAGTTAATAATAAGAAGTACCAAACAAATAAAAAAGACACAAAAAAAAGAATTAAGAAAGGAGGTTTTGAAAAATCCATTGCACGACACAGCAACATATTTTTGAGTGGAGACAAAAATCATTATGATTTACTTGTTCCTGAAAATATTCTATCCCCCAGACGTCGTAGAGAATTTCGAATTAGAATTTGTTTAAATTCCCGGAATTTTCATGTTGTGGATAGAAATACAAGATTTTGCAATGAAAATAAAATAAGAAACTGTGGGCAATTTTTGAATGAGAACAAACATATTAATACAGATAGAAAAAATTTCATTAAATTCAAATTGTTTCTTTGGCCCAATTATAGATTAGAAGATTTAGCTTGTATGAATCGCTATTGGTTTGATGCCAATAACAGCAGTCGTTTCAGTATGTTAAGAATACATATGTATTAAATGTATTAACAATTAGGAATGAATTCAATTCGAATGAAAAAGAATTTATAGTACATATCGTCTAACATATTTGGTAAATGATAAAGCCAAAACATATACAACATATACACTATAATAGTAATATTCTAATAAATAATGCTGATTTCATAGTATATCAACTTTCATTATGAAGAGTGGAATTTCTTTAAGTAAAAAGATTAAGTAAAAAAAACAAAGAAATTGTTCTATTTTGCGAATACATATATATTTTGATCAAAATATACAAAACATAAACCACATAAATGAAAAAAAAAGAGTATATGAAATTAATCTAATCCAAATTTAATGTATACTAGATAAAAAGATAAAAATAACTGGTATAATAAATATTCTTTTTTCTTATTTATTTTATTTTTCCTGATCAGTAAAATTCACAGGAAATAAAGATACAAATTTTCATTTATGGTCAAAAAAAATTCATTCATCTCAGTTATTAAACAAGCAGAAAAAGAAGAAAATAGTGGATCTGTTGAATTTCAAGTATCCCATTTCACCAGTAAGATACGAAAACTTACTTTACATTTAGAATTGCACAAAAAAGATTTTTTATCACAAAGAGGTCTACGAATAATTCTAGGAAAACGTCAACGATTATTGACTTATTTATCAAATAAAAATAAAGTGCGTTATAAGAAATTAATTGATCAATTAAATATTAGGGAACCTAAAATTTCTTAATTAAATTTGAATTTCTTATTATTATTCTTATTCTTTTTTATTTTTTCATTATTTTTTTCTTAGTTCAGTTATTCTTTTTTTATATTTTTTCTTTTAATAAATTAATGAATTAAGGAAAAAATATGAGCCACAAAGTACATTGAACAAAGTTTCATAATTACCTTATCCCATACAAATCATTTACCTGTAACTCTTCAATATCTTTAGTAATCTTTCTGGGATCAGTTCTTATATTAGGAGGTTTGGGAATAGTATTACTTACCAATCCCATTGATTCTGCCTTTTCATTGGTATTGTTTTTTCTTGTTTGTATATTCTTCAATTCTATCTTTTTTTGAATTCCTATTTTGTAACTGCCACGGAGTTCCTTATTTGTAAATGTATTAATCATATTTGCTGTGCTGTTTATGAACGGTTCAGAATATTCCAATGATTCCTATTTGTGGATCTTTGTAAATAGGATCACTTCATTGGTTTGTACAAGCACTTTTTTCATTGAATGACTACTCTTCCAAACACGTTATGGTACGGAATTTTTTGGACTACAAGATCAAATCAGATTAGAGAACAGGGTTTTTTCATAGATAACGTTCAACAAATTGGGATTCATTTCTTCACATATTTTTCTCTTCCTTTTAAACTCATTTATCTAATCCTTTTACTTTCTTTAATAGGTGCTATTACTATGACTTGTCAATAATCTAATATAATAATATAAGAAATATAAGAAGAAAGAAGAACTTCTTTTTTTTATTGAAAGAATAAAAATGGATTGAATCTCTTTTTTTTCTCAATCTACTGTGAATATATTCTTTTGTTATGTAATTTTTCTATTATAGTCAACTTAATAAGTTTCCTTTTTGTTCATATTTCAATGAATTGAGAGAGATGAGGAATTGATCAAGAATGTTAGAACATGTATTTCTTCTAAGTGTTTATTTGGTATCTATGGACTGATCACAAGCCGAAGCATGGCTAGAACACTTATGTGTCTTGAGTTTATACTGAATTCGGTAAATATCAATCCCATCACATTTTCCAATCTATTTGATAGTCGACAATTAAAAGGAGAAATTTTTTCAATCTTTGTTATAGCCATTACTGCTGCTTAAGTAGCTATTGGCCTAGCTCTTGTTTCGTAATCGTAACAGAAAATTAATTCGTATTAATAAATCAAATTTGCTGAAGAATTAGTGATAATTCTTCTATTTTCACATAGAAATAGAAACATAAGACTTTTCTAATTTTAGAATATTCTAAATCTAAATCGAATCTAACAGAATTAGAATAATAAGATAATAGAATTAGAATTCAATATTAAATATTTATAGAATCAAAAATTATCTTAGTATTATTTACTTATTTATTACTTCCTTCTTTATTTTCTTTCTTCTCTTTTTTCATATAGATTTAGAATTGATATTTAGAATTACTAACCTCTTATATCACTAACCTAATAACAAACGTATTAAATTGATATTGATGTATAATATATCAATATATCCTTAATTCTACTATCTATATAATTAGATTTCTATATACTTTTCTATATTCCATAGCTATATACATTCTATATATACATTCTATATAAAATACTATATACATATAGTAAAAATAACATGAATTTAATTCGTAAACTTATATTTCATGTTTATTGAAATGGAAATCAAAGTATCTTGGTCCTTTTTCATAAACAAATTAAAAAATCTATTGATTCTTAAAATTTTGATAAATCATTGATTCATCTGGTGTCTATAATAGAAAATATATGATTTTTTCATTTTCTTCTTTTACCAGATTGAAAATTTTTTGTGTTCAAAACTGAAATTTCTAGACCCAATGTCACATTCAGTAAAGATTTATGATACATGTATAGGATGTACCCAATGTGTTCGAGCTTGTCCCACGGATGTATTGGAAATGATACCTTGGAACGGATGTAAAGCTAAGCAAATTGCTTCTGCGCCAAGAACCGAAGATTGTGTAGGTTGTAAAAGATGTGAATCCGCTTGTCCAACGGATTTTTTGAGTGTGCGTGTTTATTTATGGCATGAAACAACTCGCAGCATGGGTCTTTCTTATTGATATGTGACAAAAAACTTCACTTGAATCATTTGATTCCTCTTTACCGACAAAAGCCCGTATTCGAGAAACAGAGAATATATTATTCTTCTCCCGAGCACGGGCTTTTCTGGTATAATATTATCTTGTCTTTATCACGAGTTCTTTTTCTTGGTTAACAATACTTTTTTTTGCCCATATTTGTGGGTTCTTCAATTATCTTTTTCACTCATAGTATTCATTGGAATGAGCCATAACTATGGAACCCGATTCCTAATAGATTGATTCCAAAATAGCATATCCAAATTAGGAGAAATCCTATAGAAGCTACAAATGCCGAATTCGTAACTTGATCTTGCAATTTTGAATTTTTTCTAGTATGTAAATAAATTGCAAATATGGTCCAAGTAATAAATGCCCAGGTTTCCTTAGGGTCC